CGCTTACTTTATACATAGGTCGTCGATTCCGCATTGGATAAATTGGATAAAAAAGGAAGGGATTCCCATTTCTCCAGTAAAGGGTTCAAATCATTTTATCGATATGAGTGTTCTATATCGGATAAAATGCAACTATTCATTTTGAAACCATCTCCATACTAATTAATATAGTGGTAGAAAGAGCACCAATGTTGCGCCCGAACTTCAAACAATTTAGCTTTAACCATGTTTTGCTTAGGGTCCCATATTATTGGTTGATAGAGAATCAAAGTTTATTTACCAATGAATCGCGAAATGCTATGGTTCGTACATATGATTTCTGAATTTATTCAGAAGTAATTCGCGAGATCGTGCACCTTTCTTTCCTAATTATAATTATAAAGAATAAAGTGCAGCTGGTTAGATCCAGCTTATTCTTGAAATAAACAACTCGCACACACTCCCTTTCCAAAAAAAATCAATACACCAAGGACTACACTTAGATTTATTGGATTTGTTGCTAAAATATCGGTATTAAATCCGAAACTCCCGGCGGATGGCCAGCGACCCAAGGAAACGAAAGAATCGGTTACATTTTTCATAGGATCTCCTCTTATAGATAGGACTGACTAAATCGAACAGAGTTCTTTTTGTATTACTTCGCCCTTTTTTTTATTTGATTGATTTTTTTATTAATTTTCTTAATATTTTTAAATTTAATAATTTTTATTTCAATAAGAAAATTGAAATACTTGTTAGAATTGGGTCTCAGGTCGCATATCAATTGCGAAATACCTCATTTGTTGCAACGCTTCCTAAAAAAAGGGGGTTCCATTGGACTGAGAACGGGAAGGAAGAAAGCGAGTGGATCCGCTAATTCCTGATCCTCAAATTAGTCCTTCCCACGGGGTATTATCTCTAAGTTAAAACTATTGTAGGAGTGAAATCGTTATTGTAGGAGTGAAATCTTGATATAATTCGAAAAATCAAGCGGCAAATCCAAGGTAATAAAATAAGAAAGACAAAACAAAAAAACTTTACAAATTTATAGGATTAAACAAAGGGATTTGCAAATAAAAGTGCTAATGCCACGACCAGTCCATAAATTGTTAAAGCTTCCATAAAAGCCAGACTAAGCAATAAAGTACCTCGTATTTTACCCTCTGCCTCTGGTTGTCTTGCGATACCTTCTACAGCTTGGCCCGCAGCAGTACCTTGACCAACTCCAGGTCCAATAGAAGCCAGCCCTACAGCCAATCCAGCAGCAATAACGGAAGCAGCAGAAATCAGTGGATTCATGGTAAGCTCCTCGCATAAAAATAAATAAATGGTTAATGATACAAGCAACCAATGAATTATGACTTATTATTCCATTACTAAGATCCACCCAATCCAGTCGAAATAACTATGAACTACAAATTAAAGTAATGAGATTATTGAATCGTATAAGCAGAACTGCTTCGATCTCGCGTTTTCCTATCCACGGAGTCTTTATCAATCCATAATCAATGCAGAAGGACCTAGTTCTTCCGTTTCATTTATTTGTTCCGAACCATTCATTCTTTCAATTCTGCACTCTTTCTCTTCTATATGCTATGCTTGATTTCATCTGTTTATTCATTCGGCCCAGACGAAACGGAAGAACTTCTATTGTAATTCCTATCTAAATTCACGGTGGGGTAGAAAAGTCAATAAGATATATGGATAGTTCATATATAACTAGTAAATATCTAATATCACATATACATGGCTTTCTTCCATAACGTAAACAAAAAATTCACATCTAATATTCAACCCGATTCTAGAATCATTCTTTGAAACATACAGAAGAGTTGGCTTATAATTAAATAACATATACCCAGTTTGACCCCATCCCTAACCCATTTTTTATGAATCTCGTTTGTAAATTATTGGTTTCCTTTTCTTTATCATTATCCCGATCCCGCATTAATACAAGCATGAATACAAACTGACGAATTCATTAGTCTGACTGACTCCTTCCATATCAATACAATATCCATATTAGAGATCCAATTAATTGCATGCAATTAATTCAAATTTTGATCAATCATTGAATTGACTGAAATCAAATGAAATGGGATGGGAATAGTTTCATAGAACACTTTTTTTATCGCACATCGGAACCGGATAACAATTCTTATCTTATCCAAATTATGATTAGGTATGAATCGTAATCAATATTGTGATTGACTGAACAAATAGAAATAGAATATTGGGGGAGTATGACATAAGTGGCCCCAACGGAAATCTTAGGAAAAAGATCCTTTAGATCTCGTTCATTCCTTTTTGTTGACAATTGAATTCCAAAATATCGTAATCTTTTTTACTAGTACTCTAAATCATATATACCCTTGTATCTATTCTGTTCCAAAATAGCTTATTTGAACCGCCTATACAGCGTTGGGATAAATAAAAAAGCATATTTTGAAAGATAGTCAATGATGACCCTCCATGGATTCCCCTATATAAGCCGCGGCTAAAGTTGCGAAAATAAGAGCTTGAATACCACTTGTAAATAATCCAAGGAACATGACAGGTATAGGAACTACTGAAGGTACTAAAGAAACAAGAACAACAACTACTAATTCATCAGCCAATATATTACCAAAAAGTCGAAAACTAAGCGATAAGGGTTTTGTGAAATCTTCTAGGATGTTAATTGGTAAAAGTATTGGAGTTGGTTGAATATATTTACCGAAATAACCCAATCCTTTTTTTGTAAGACCTGCATAGAAATAGGCTACTGACGTAGGTAAAGCTAAAGCAACAGTAGTATTTATATCATTCGTGGGTGCGGCTAACTCCCCATGAGGTAACTGTATTATTTTCCAAGGTAAAAGAGCACCCGACCAGTTGGAAACAAAAATAAATAAGAACATAGTTCCAATAAAAGGAACCCATGGACCGTATTCTTCTCCAATTTGAGTTTTGCTCAAGTCTCGAATGAATTCAAGGACATATTCGAAGAAATTCTGACCGTCGGTTGGAATGGTTTGTGGATTCCGAACAGCTATAGTAGCAGAACCTAATAAGATAGCAATTACGAACCAAGAAGTAATAAGTACTTGGGCATGGACTTGGAAACCTCCTATTTGCCAATAGAAATGTTGGCCTACTTCTACACCGGATATATCGTATAACCTTTTTAATGTGTTGATGGAACATGGTAGAACATTCATATTGCTTGCCCTCTGACAGAAATAGAACTTAAAAAGGAATTATTTTGATTCAATTATCTCTTTATCGATTCGCCTACTTTAACTGTATATTTCGGATACCAAGTAATTACATAATATCCCCGGGAATTTTTATCTTTTATATTCAGGATGGATATAGTATAGTAACCGATTCCATAAATCGATGGAATTGACGAAGTAATTGACTTATCTTATTATTAATCAACGATTTCTTATATAGCTATAACGACCCTCACAAATTGCAGATACTAATTTGTTAAGAATTAATCGAATTGAAGCTATAGCGTCATCATTGGCTGGAATCGAAATATCTGCAAGATCTGGGTCACAATTTGTATCGATTAAACAAATTGTTGGAATTCCCAAAGTAACACATTCTCGAAGAGCCGTATATTCTTCTTGCTGATCAACGATGATTACAATATCAGGCAACCCCGTCATATAGTTGATGCCACCCAGATATGTTTGCAAGTGAGATAATTGTCTCTTCAACATTGCTGCATCTCGTTTCGTAAGACGGTTAAGTCTTCCCGTCTTTTGTTCCGCTCTCAAGTCCCTGAACTTATGAAGTCTTGTTTCTGTAGTGGACCAATTTGTTGACATACCACCGAGCCATTTTTTATTAACATAATGACATCGAGCCCTTATTGCAGCCGATGCTACTGAATCAGCTGCTTTATTTTTTGTACCAACGATTAAGAATTGTTTTCCCCTACTTGCTGCATCAAAAACTAAATCACAAGCTTCTGATAAAAAACGAGCAGTTCTAGTAAGATTTGTAATATGAATACCTTTACGCTTTGCAGAGATGTAAGGTGCCATTCTAGGATTCCACTTCCTAGTACCATGACCAAAATGAACTCCTGCTTCCATCATTTCTTCCAGATTTATGTTCCAATACCTTCTTGTCATTTCTCCCCACACTTCCTCTTTTTTTTTACGAGGTACCCTGAAAAAATTGTTCCGATGGAACCTTTCTACCGGAGATTGAGCGGTAATACACGGTCCAAGCCATTAATTCCTTTCTATTCATTTTTTTTTTAACAAAAGAAGGGACCGGCTAGTTAAATTATAAATTAAAAGGATGATCGCTCTTAGGAATCAGTAAATCCTGTAAATGATTGTTCTGATGTATCGTGGAAATTTTTGGAGATGCAAGAATCCAATAATTTTTTGTGGCGGAACAAAATATCTCTGATGCCCCCCTCGAATAGATTCTTCTTTTCGATTTCCAAAGAAATGTTGCTGTGTTGGCTTAAACGGTGCACTAATCCTTTGAATCCGGTACCAACGGGTATCACACCCCCCAGAACAACATTTTCTTTCAGGCCTTTCAACCAATCGATACGACCTCGTAGAGCGGCTTTTGCTAAAACTCGAGCAGTTTCTTGAAAACTCGCTTCAGATATGAAACTTTGAGTATTCAGAGACGCTCGCGTTATGCCCAATAAGACGGCTCGGTAACAGATCGTTTCTTCCAAAGCGCGCCCCGTTCGTTCCGCTCGCAACAATCCAATGAATTCACCTGGTGAAAAAACATTAGACATTCCATCTTCTGAAACCAACACTCTTGATGTTATTTGACGTACAATAATTTCTATATGCCTATTATGTATCTGCACTCCCTGGGATCTATAAACTTTTTGAATTTTATTAACCAAAGATATACGACTTTGCGCTATGGTTAGCTCAGCGCTAATCAAGAATCCCCAAGGAATCCCAAGAATTCTTGTTATACGTTCGTTCCAACCTTCAACCCGTTTTTCTAAGTTCATTGATATTGAATCAATCGAACGAACTTCTAACACTTGTTCTACTTTTGGAAGACCTTGTGTTATATCACCAGATCTCGATTTTTCATATATAAATGTAACTAAGGTATCTCCTTCGTAAAGGATTTCCCCATAATGGCCATGAACGGTTGCTCCTGGAGTAGCCAAAAAGGGCTTTGCAGATCTTATTACTAAAGAGTCAACATGAACAATTAGAACCTGACCCGATTTTAGATGTGGTCCATACTTAGATATACATACATTTTCACAAAAAAACTGTCCAAGGCTAATTATCGTCGATGTTTCTTCACAATAATCGTGATGGAAAAAATACCAATTCCGATTGAATGGATGAAAAATCATGTTACTGGATGGATTGGGATTATAAATCCTCCCATTTTCATCCATTAAATAATATTTAAGTATTTGGAAAGTCTGTTTTAAATTGTCAAGCAGCGAATGTTTATTTACCAAGATCTGATTATGAGTTATTAAATAGTAAAATGAAAAAAAATTCGTAATTTTAGGGACAATTCCTAAAGGACCCAACGAATTCCTAATTGGAAGTAGTGGATCCCTTTTATTTGATTTTTTTGTCACATTGTTGTTATATTTCAAATCGTTGAGTGGACCTATTCGAGAACAATTAGATGATGACAAAGTTATCAAAGATTCGCATTCCTTATTTCTATTCACCAACGTACGAATAGTTCCTTGATGCCAGGTAAGTGATTGTTTAATCCTTACCTTGGAATAAAAAGGATTGAGATTGGTACGATCTGATCCATTAGCGGGAATTAATCCTGCCGGATCATTCCTTTTTCTGGTATACAAAATGAGGGACTTCACTAAGTCCATTCTTATGAAATCTCGAATCAGATCATTTACCCTTACCTCAACAAAGGATGCATGAACCTCCTCTATGGAAGAACCCTTTTTGTCTTGGTCCCAATTCAATACTAAACAAGTTCGAACTAATTGAATATTTGTATGAGAAATTCCGCGAATTGGTTTACCATTTCCAGAAAGGATATAATTGACAACTCGAAGTTGCACATGATCCCTTTCCTGCAAGGGATCCTGGGGGAAAAGCGTTGCTAAATTTAGCCCGTCCGCCGTTTCATATGTGACTACGGGTCGAACCAAAACAAAATACTTTTTTTTGGTGGGTGTGATCCGTTGGACATAGATCCAATTTTTTGATTCCTTAGAATTTTTTTTTCCCGTTCCTAGTGGTATCAAGATGCCGCTGTGCCAGGATATCTTATCTGTCTCTCCAGGAAAATAGATATCCCCAGAAAATATTTTGAGTTCAATCTTTTTTTTTTTTTTCTCCACTCGGACCAATCCGCCTACTCGGCTTCTTATATTGAAAGTAATTCGTGTATCTACTCCAATGATACTATTGTTCCGTACCATTATAGAAGAAGATCCGGGTAAGATATGCACTTCCTCGGGAATGAAAAAAAATCGATCTATTTTCGTTTGGTATTTTGGCCTAAATTCTTTTGTTCTTCGATACTCAATCAAATCCTCTTTTTTGACGATTGAATCCACCTCTATAGTCCCATATTGAGTAATTCCTGAACTCTTTCTTCTGTATCGGGGATCATCGAAATAAGCAAGAATACTATTTATACGGAAAAGACCATTTATGGGTATTTCAATCGAGATACCCGAACGGGGTATTAGTTCTTTTTCTTGATTAGATTGTAATGGAATGATGAATCTATTTCTTCGCCTCTTTGCCAATAAATCAGAATTATCGTCGAGAATGGGGGGATATATGAAATTACAATGAACATTACATATGATTCGATCAGGTCCTGAATAATCAAGAACCCACTCCCCCTTTTTACCAGAAGGATCCGACCTAAACGATTTGTGTCTCACTTGATCATTAGTCACTGAAGGGTTAGAAATATATTTTCGTTCGGCAGAAAGAGAATGAATATTTATTTGATCTTGATCCTTGTGGAGCGAAAAAGGGACTATACTGGATCTGTACGGAACTCCAGATACTATCCACAAATGACTTGTTTTTGGTAAGAGATGAACATTACCATATGTATATTCGGGTGCATGGTACACAGCGATACTCCAGTGCATTTCTCCCTCTGAGTCAGAATAAATATGTTTTCGAACTCTCTCTTTAAAATTCAAGGTGGATGCTTCGGCGCGAATCTCAGCAATCACTTGTTCTGATTCTACATATTGATCATTTTTAACTAAAATCAAACTTTTTGGTGGAATATTCACATTATGTAGAAGATCTTGACCCTCAATAGTTACATATAGGTCTATATAACATAGAAAAGCAGGATACCCATGACGTGTACGTGTGGGATGAACCAAATCTTCATTGAATTTTATTTTTCCATTATCAGGAGCTCGTACATGTTTTGCAGTACCACCTGTAAATACTCCACCGGTATGAAAAGTTCTTAATGTTAGTTGAGTCCCGGGTTCCCCAATAGATTGACCCGCAATAATACCTACTGCTTCTCCCAATTCGACCAAGTCGCCATGAG